TGAAATCTGACAATACTAATATAGCCTCACTGCTCTCATTTTGTGGCCTAATTTGGTGGATTGAAAAATAAATAGGGGGTTAAGAAAAGGCGCTCGTGACAATATACAGACTATGACTAGGAATGTCGTACAAGTAATCCATGACATCTCGTAGACAAAGAATAGAGAGAAGCAAAAGACTTTTCATATCATAATTTTTGGAATCAAATCATACGAGAATTGCCAATAAGAATTGGATTCTTTTTATGAACTTAATTTCATGTTGACAGCTCTGCGGATCTAGAAATTCATTTCGGACAATTGAACTTTCTCAAACTGCTTCTTTTTAAGAACCAAAAAAATTTGTGCCAAAATAACAGATGCCAAGAAGCACAAAAGGCCTTGAACACGTAATGAGTCTTGAAGTACTATTTCTGCATCCCCCTGACCAAATCCACCCACATTAGGATTACTTGTTAATGGTTGATCCACTTTGATAGACTCGCCCTCCGAAACAAGAAGTTCAGGTCCTGGGGGGATAATATCAACCACTTGACGTCCATCCGCTGTATCTGCTATGGTTATTTCGTACCCCCCCCTTTCTTTTCGTATGATTTTTCTTACTATACCTGCTGCTGTAGCATTATAAACTGTATTGTTACTCTTGCTCCCGTCAGGATAAATCTGACCCCTTCCCCTGTTCGCACCTACATATATGGGATATTTTAAGAAGTGAACACCCTTATTAGTAGCGGGGTCCGGAGAAAGAATAGGAAAGGCGATTTCACTATATTTTTGGCCAGGAACAGGGCCTATGACAAGAATGTTTTTTTTAGCAGGGCGATAGCTCTGAAAAGGTAAATTTCCTATCCTTTCTTTCATCTCGGGCGAAATACGATCAGGAGGGGCTAATTCGAACCCCTCGGGTAAAATAAGAACAGCTCCCACATTTAAAGCTCCCTTTTTACCATTAGCAAGAACTTGTTTCAGTTGCATATCATAAGGAATTCGAACAACTGCTTCAAATACAGTATCAGGAAGTACCGTTTGTGGAACCTCAATATCCACTGGCTTATTAGCTAAATGGCAATTTGCGCAGACAATACGCCCAGTTGCTTCTCGTGGATTTTCATAACCTTGCTGCGCAAAAATGGGATATGCATTTGAAAGGGATGCCTGAGTTATTATATATAGCATGAGCGCGACCGAAATGGATCGAGTAATTTCTTCCGTTATACAAGAGAGGTTCTTTCTAGTTTGCATGGGCCAATCATTGATCTCAAAATTTCTACAATAAAATTAGGTGGGTTACTAGTATAGTTCCCGACCCCCGATTCCGCCATTTACAAAAAAAAAAAATTACTGGAATATAGTATAGGACCGCCGAAAGGGTAGAAGGGGTAAGTACGGCTTGGCTTTGTGTACAAAGCAATAAAGATGAGGATTGTATCGTTGGATCCGATGTAGTCCTTCATTGCACTATACATCGCTAAAAGTGACGGGGATAGGCTGTTTAAATCTCGTCCTTCATTGCACTATACATCGCTAAAAGCGACGGGGATAGGCTGTTTAAATAACGGAAGGACACAAATTTCCAGGCTACATCTAAAAAGGATGGCAAAATCCAACGAAAAAAAGATGGGATTCTATCGGTAGAAACACATCCAAGCCCTTTGCAGACATAGCCAATTACCCATTCCCAAGTGTGTATCGAATGGAATCCGAAAAACATATCAGCTAATAAAATAATGCAAACGGCTTTTATTGTGTCGCTTAAATTATATAAGAATTCTTGAAACCAAGAGTTAAGAATAACAAGTTGTTCCTTACCCAGAATAGAATAACCGCTTAGAATAACGAAATAGATTAGAGTCTGGGAGAAGTGCAAAATCCTATGGATCTGATCCTCATTGTGCATCTTCATTAATTGGACCGTTTCCTTGTGGAGTCCTATACGAAAGTTTTCTAGATATACTTTCGGGCATTCCTTTAGCATTTCGTCCAAGAGAAGGAGTTCCTCTAATTCTATGAATTTTTTCATCAGACTTTTTTCTTGAATCTCATCCAAAGAAGTGTCGGGTTGTCTCCTATTCCACCAATCCGTAACCAAGGATTCTAGGCTTTTAGTAAATAACAGGGAGATCCACCAGGGTAAAAATACTATGGATGCAAGATATAGAAAGGGAGTGGGTGCTTTTTTTTTTTTCATTTTTTCATCCATAAATTTTTTAGTTTCTTTAAGTTAAGGAATTCACCCAATTCGTCGACTTTAGGTGATCTAAGATTTCTATTAAGCAAACATGAGTTCCATTCCAAGGAGTATTGCGCTTAGGAATATAGCTCCTCTTTTTTTGTTTTTGTAATGTAAGTCAATGCTTACTCCTTCAGTCTAAAAAAAACTGCCTTTCTTTTCTATCAAAATTTCAAAATCTTTTGAAATCAAAAATTTAAGATTCTTGACTTTGTTATTGTGTTTTTGTTATTGTGTTATTGAGTTGAGTGTAAATTTACATACGCTACATACGCATAGAAATCCTTTTTGGGGGGGTACAAAAGCAGTTTCGTTTCGATTTTTTCGTTGTTTCATATAGGTGTGCCCCCATGCATCTTTTGCTTTGAAGAACCTTCGGTTATTCCATTTGATTATGGTATAGAAAAAAGATTTCTAAAGAAAAGAGGATCCATCCCTTTCTTCTTTGCTGACGAAAGCATTTATTCTATTTCTTCGCTTCAGTTCATGTTCATTTCAAAAGACTTCGATCGGTACACGCAAGAAATAGGCTAATTCAGCGGCCTTTTGCTCAATTTCGCGTGGAGTCAAATTCTCATCAGTACGGATCAAGGGAAGGGCCCCCTGGCCCCGGATTTCCATAGAAAGGATACTACGAGCGGAAAAACCCCCTCTAGCTTCTATTCTGATGGACTGAATATCTTTCATAAGGAATCGTAGGAAGATCCGACGATTTCTTCCAGGAAATCCCCAACGAAAAATACACACTATTCCTTCTTTTCTATCAAATTGATCATACCCACTGCCTACATTCCATGAAATTGTGCACCACAAATAGGAGCTAATAAAGAGACCCGCAATTCCATAGAAGGACATCACGACCCCTTGGGGGAAAAAAAGAATTTGCTGAGACGGGAAAAAAGATATTAAATTTCTGCCAAGATAACTGGAAGACCCAACCAGTAAGAATCCTAATGAACCTAAAAAAAGGATAACAGCCCAGAAAAAATTGCTTGTTTTTCGAGACCCTGCTATAAGTTCTATCCATATATTTTCAGATTGACAACTCATACTAGACTCCACTTCATTTTTTTTTATTAGAAGAATGGCCTAAATAACTTTCATTTTACTTTCTTTGTCTATTAAAAAAAACTCGAATTCATTTACCGATATAGTATCTTTGCACATACATAAGACTTTCCCCATTTCCGTTCGGGGGGGGGACACCTAAAAGATTTTGTCCCCTCGAATCTAAAAAATCTTGTTTTTTTGAATATGAAGAAATAAAGAAGCTATTGAAAATGCGGGAAATACTAAGCCTACTAAAGGGACTAAAAAGGAGGGTAAGTTATTGAGAGTTGTCATAGACTGGACTACCTCGATTTCAAATTTGTACCTAATATTTGTACCTGTTGTTGTTATATTGTTATGTTATAGGGATACCTTAAGCTTATAATACTTTGAATTCGCATTTCTTTCGTATATTAAGGATAGCTAAGTGAGTATTTAGAATATAATTAAGTGCAAGGAATGACGAACTCAATAAATGGACTTTATCATATTTCTACCGGAAATTGATGTATAATAAGATGTATAATAATAAACTTTCGTTATTATTCTTAGTGCTCTTCTTTTATTTTATTATATTCTTCTTCTCTTGTTCTTGCTCTTGTCTTCTAATTTGAATTTAATAAATTCATTTTCAAAAGTAAAGAAAGCGTTTTTTACCATACTCATTCTAGAAAAGCTCTTCGAATCCAATACAAGAACAAAGATTCGTAATAAAAATGAGGATTCTCGAGATTTGAGAGATATAGAAGTCCTTTTTAATTCTACATTATATATACATACGCAAGACAAAGAGCATCCAATTCTCTTTGCCTTGCTTCACTTCATTTCTCCGAAGGTCCCTTTTTTTTATCGTGTGAATAGAAAACTGAATGGTCGGAATTTCCGTAAAGAAAAGAATACAAATCGTGAAAATCAAATAAAAAAGCCACATAATACTTTAACAGTTTACGCTCTATGATTCCATCGAGCATACCCTTTTCCATCAGGGGTTCCGCCTCTTGTGAACCTTCGGGTACTGTTTCATGCAATATTGCTTCAATTACTCTTGCACCTGCAAATGCAATGCTGGTGTTGGGTTCGGACAAAACCACATCGGCCAACATACCAAAACTAGCTAGCACCCCACCAGTAGTCGGAGATGCAAGGATTGATACATATAATAACTTTTTATTTTGATTTGATTTTTGTCGAAAATAATATAAAGTACCAGATATTTTAGCCATTTGCATCAAGCTAAAAATCCCTTCTTGCATGCGCGCTCCACCGGAAGCACACACTAGAATAAGAGGCATAAATGCACTGGTAGCACGTTCGATCAAACGGGCAACTTTCTCACCCACTACGGATCCCATGCTACCCCCCATAAACTCAAACTCCATAGACCCAAATAGTACGGGAAGACCGTAAATTTCAGCCTTACCCGTTTGAATAGCTTCAACTAATCCCGTCTCTTTTTTATAACGAGCAAGACGGTTGTGATAAGGCTCATCCTCTATATCTTCTTCCTCTTCTGGTTCTACTATTCCGTCAAACAGGCGTTTCTCACTTTCCACTCGAGCCCTTTCTTGCACCATTTCGTCTAGAAACTTCCATACCTTCGAAAGTGTCCTATCTATCTTAGAAAATGCTTTATCTATAATCTCCGGTGTTGCAGAAATAACGCCCCTCCGCCTTTTTCGAATCTTCTGCTCTTCGCATGAGTCCCCTTCCGGATCTTTTTTCGAAGTTTTTTCCTCTTCTGATTCTGAGTCCTTCTTTTTCTTCAACTCTGCAAGCTCTTCGTCTACTCGATCTTCCCAACATGAAATTGCAAGGTAGTTACATAGGATTCTTCGTCCGTAGTCTACCAAGCTCAAGCTCATGCGGTGGTATTCGTCTGGGAATACTTCTTCTTTCATAAGGTCTTGTCTTAATTGTATAATTGTCCATGAGTTAATAAGGTCGTCCGCCAAACCTAAATCTTTCCAGTTTTCTTTCGATTTATATCTATCGAATTTAGGAGGCCTGTCAAAGAATTTTTTAAAAATTCTTAAAAGTGTAACAAGTTTTTCCTTAGACATCTTGTGGAGTTTTTCTTTTTGTTCTTCTATATACTTTTTGAATTCAGCGGATTCCTCTGCTGTAGATTCATCGACATCGAATAGGTCCATTTCGAATTCTTCTTCTATATACTTTTTGAATTCAGCGGATTCCTCTGCTGTAGATTCATCGACATCGAATAGGTCCATTTCTTTTTCTTCTTTCTCACGATCCAATTTGCATTTTTCTTCCTCCTCCTCGAGGAATTGATCCTCAGGGTATTTTCCCGTCGCGTGTCTAACCAATTCGCGATAGTAGCCTTCCAAAGCAACTCGATAAATACTTTTTATACTAAGTTCCAAGACTTCGTCCTTGGATAACTCAGAGAGAACTTTCCGATACTTCTCCAACTTCTCAAGGACTTCTTCCCGAGACTTCGCAAGGAGGTCTAGGTCTTGGTGATACTTTTCAAGAAGGTCTTGCTGAGACTTCTCAAGGAGGTCTAGGTCTTGCGGAGACTTCTCAACAAGGAGGTGATACTTCTCCAGGAGGTCTCGCTGAGACTTCTCAAGGAGTTCTTCCCGACACTTACGTTGGAGTTCGAGTTCCTCCAACCTCGCTTCGAGGTGTTCCTGAAACTCATCGGGGAGTTCCTTGAACTTTTCAAAAACTTTTTTCTGAGACTCATCGGGGAGAACTTCCGGATACACCTCAAGTATTTGTTCCCTAACCTTAAACGAATCCCCTTCGTTAGTTGTTTTTTCTAGAGCGCTTTTCCCTTCCCCAGGATCCCTTTTCTTGTTTTTCTTGTGATATAAAGCATATACATCCGAGTACTCATACAAATTCCAGAACTGCTCCGAATCTTCGTCCTTCTTCGTCTTCAACTCTAATTTCTTTTGATATAAATCATATAAATCCAAATCCCAGTACTCCTCCGAATCTTCTGTCGTCTTCCATGGTAAACAAGGGCATTTGAAAACAACTTCTTTCATTTCTTTTTCCTGCGACTCCCATGCTTTTTGTAGCTTTTTCTCTCTAACTTTCCACGCATAAAGAGCCTCCTCTGAATCCCATTCAATAACATCGACAGAGTTCAGCTTTTGGTCCATAGGATCAAAAGTCGTTGGATCGACCAAAACCCCGATTCTGTCTGAACTATTCATTTTCAGATGGGCCCCGCAGTTTCCGCAAACATTCATTTCTTTTATTAAAAGTTCTTTATAATGTGCTGTTTCACATTTGTCGCAACTATCCCACAAATGTAAGTACGGTGCGAAAACATCTTCGTACTCTTGTTGCAGCTCATTTTCGTACTCTTTTTCCGATTCAGCAAAACCTCCATTTTTATCCGATTCATTAAAGCCCCCGTTTTGATCTGATTCATTAAAGCCTTCATTTTCATCTGATTCATTAAAGCCTTCGCTTTTATCCAATTCATTAAAGGCTTCGTTTTTATCCGATTCAGACTCATTAACATTAAAGGCTTCGTTTTCATCGGATTCTTCCTCGTCATCGGATTCATTAAAGGCTTCATCGTGATCGGATTTTGGAAGGGCTTCCGCGTGATCGGATTTTTGAAGAACAAAAACGATTTCGAATTCAACCGATTCGGATTCATTAAAGGCTCCGTTTCCATCCGATTCTTTAGAACTTTCACTTCTAGTTAAATCATTACTATTCATGTCCTCTATTTTACCATAATCAAAACCCAAACTACGGACAATACGGAAACCCCTCCCATTCGCATTTTCATTAAGATCATTAAGAAAAGGGGAGCTAGAATCTTTGTATCTATTAAGTTGTAAACAAGTATTTCTGGTCATATATTACCCCAATTACTAATAATGTTTTTTATTTGAATACGTAATAAAAAATATAACGTCCCTAGAGAGCATCGTTATTCTGAGATCCATGAATACGGAAATGTTGTGAAAGGGGAGGACCCATTTTCTTTTCTAGAACCAAAAGGGGGGCATTAGTAGCGTCGATTGATCCTGTCTTCCATCTGATCTAATAAGGCATTATCCACTATATCGAAAAGCGTCTCGAAATGCAACCGAACCCCACTTATTTCCAAAATTTGGAATATCCAAATACATAGAACAATAAGCACGACGCTTTCCCCGAGTTTCTTTTGCCTATTTATATGATTTATATGAAAAGACAATACCCAGAAAGTGCTCATTTTTTTTTTTTTA